TTCGAATCCCTCTCTCTCCTTACCTTCACCTAATTTACCGATCTTACTAATCACAATAGATCAAATAGCAATGGATACGACTATTCCAACAGTTAGACCTTTCTTTGATATGGATTCTCTATTCCTAATGGCTGTGGTACGGAAAAGACTGTTAAAGAAAATAGTAGACAAGGAATGAAAATATCCCTCTCGGTCTATGACACCTAAACGGAAGAAAAATCCGGATCAAACCCTTATTTATCTTAACCTTAGGTTAATTTACGAAAGGGAGCAAAATGGGGTCGAACCCTTATTCTTATTAGTCTTTTTTTTTTTGTTAGGTTTAAGTCTGACGAGAATAATATTCTACAACTAACAATTCATTTATTTTCAAACCGACCCACTTACTATCTATTATTTGATTGACTAATCCTTTATATTGGAATGCTTGAAGAGTCAAATGGTTTGGCAATTCCTCATTAGGGGATGAATCGAGAGAATTTTGAATTAGAGCTTTAGATTTTTGTTCATCCCTCGCCGCAATAGTATCTCGGGGTTTGCAGCGATAACTTGGTATATCTACTATACGACCATTGACTAAAATATGTCTATGGTTAACTAATTGGCGAGCTCCCGGAATAGTCGGAGCCATACCCAACCGAAAAAGGATGTTATCCAGGCGCATTTCAAGCAATTGTAGTAAAACCTGACCTGTTGACCCCTTTGCCTTTCCGGCGATACGAACGTATTTAAGTAATTGTCGTTCTGTAAGACCATAATGAAAACGCAATTTTTGTTTTTCTTCTAGGCGAATACGATATTGGGATTTTTTCCCGGAACGCGATTGGTTTCTAAGATCACTTCCAGCTCTGGGCCTTTTATTAGTTAGCCCCGGTAAAGCCCCCAGGCGCCGTATTTTTTTGAAACGAGGACCTCGGTAACGCGACATAAAGACTCCTTCTTCTTATTTATATTTAATTATTATTATTAATTCTTATTGATGAAATTTCATCATTCTACAGAATAAATCTAAACTAAAAATGAACTAAATTCTAAATAAAGCCAAATTTACTGAAGTATTATTCTATTAAAGAATAATGAGATGAGTTGGATAAATATCCAGATCTTTATTCTATATATAGAAAAAGAAAAGGATTCTTTTTATGAGATAGTTGGAAATTCCTATAACATAAAAAATAAATGGCTTTTGCGAAAAGAGGAAGACACTTTTTTTTTTTTTTCAATATTCTTTGATTTCAAAGATGCATTATCAATCATGTAAAACATCGAATAAAATAAATAGAGAAAAGCCTACTATCGGAATCGAACCGATGACCATCGCATTACAAATGCGATGCTCTAACCTCTGAGCTAAGCAGGCTCACATAACATAAATTTGACATACATAAGAATTCAATAAACTCTTAGAATTTTGCTATTAACTATTTAATTTAAATTCTTGGCTATTCATATTCGCTATTATGATTTCGCTATTATGATTATGAATATATTAATTAATAATTTAAAGATTAAAGTTAAAGAATAGAATATAGAATTTCAAATAACTGTTAAATATTATATTATATAACATAAATATTATATTATAGAACATAACAATTAATGTAGCGATATAGAATTTCAAATTTTTTATCACAATTAAATATTTTTTATTATTTTTAATAAAAAAAAAAAGAATCGACCGTTCAAGTATTTGAAATTTTTGGGGGAAAGGAGTGGAAGAGAGACAGATGTTTAGGGTATGTATCCACCTATATTGAATTGCGGATACAGAAATGATAAAATAGTTTTTGATTGGACCGAATATGAGCCTCCTATAGATATAGTAGATATAGAATATGAAAGAAGATAGACAAGAAATCAAAGACAAAGAGGAGAAAACACTTTTTCGAGACAGGAATCGCCATCTATCTAATGAATTCAACTGTTCCGCTATAAATGAAAGAAAAAAGGGAACGAGATCACAATGAGATTTTCATCTCAAAAAGGGGGATATGGCGAAATCGGTAGACGCTACGGACTTAATTGGATTGAGCCTTGGTATGGAAACTTACTAAGTGATAACTTTCAAATTCAGAGAAACCCTGGAATTAATAAAAATGGGTAATCCTGAGCCAAATCACGTTTTCCGAAAACAAACAAAGGTTCAGAAAGCGAAAATAAAAAAGGATAGGTGCAGAGACTCGATGGAAGTTGTTCTAACGAATGGAGTTGATTGTCTTACATTGGTAGAGGAATCCTTCTATCGAAACTTCAGAAAAGATGAAGGATAAACCTGTATACATAATACAGAAGAATTGGTATGAATCAATTCCATATTGAAGAAAGAATCGAATATCCATTGATCAAACCATTCACTCCATAATCTGATAGATCTTTTGAAGAACTGATTAATCGGACGAGAATAAAGATAGAGTCCCGTTCTACATGTCAATACCGGCAACAATGAAATTTATAGTAAGAGGAAAATCCGTCGATTTCAAAAATCGTGAGGGTTCAAGTC